AGAGCAGACGACCCGTAGAGTAGGTGCTCCATATCGTTCCTGCTGCGTAGGTATAAGGTAATTCACAGTGCTAGCAGATCAGAAGTACGGAAGTCGGCCCTCACCCTTCTATAATAGGGGCAGTGCTACCTATAGAACGGGAATTTGCATCCTCTCTTAAAGTCCTTTATTGATTTCGAGTCGGGAATAGAGCTGTGGCAAGCAATATAGATCCCCCCTTACCCTTTTAATATTATTACAATCTTCCAACACAGGGAAGGAATTGTTTATTCCAATCCTATATCGTTTGTTGATAGATAGGGCTGATAGCCCCCTGACGAGAGAGGTCTTTAAGGATATTGTGGAGAGAGCGGGGTCTCCCGCTTTTTCTTCTCGCTAACGATCGGCATTCTTTTCTTCCCCATTCCGGCATGATCAAAGAAGCTATGGCTGACCTGGTCCCCTTTGAAGACAAGACCTTCCTTTTTCTTTTTGTGCTTTTCAGCTTTAAAATTGTAAATCAACCCCCTCTGCTCCTCTTTCTTTCCAGGCGCACTGCTTTATTGCGCGCATTTGGTGCGCTATTGAATAACATTCCTATAAGTGGTCAAACTCTCTCCCCATCTCAAGGAGGTCCTCTACTTTGGTTGGCTAGTCTTCTCTTCCTCTCCCTCTCCCTATGGTCGAGCAAGTAAACTTCCTCTCATTATTCCAATTCTCCTCCAGGGCCCTCTCACGTAAGGCTCCCTTTATTCGGGCGGACTCCCATGATTCCTTTCCCAGTGTCTATATTCCCCCCCTCATCCGAGGCTCAGACTTCACCTCCATCCTTTTTTATATCAATAGGGAGCTCATCCATCCTTCCTGCCATAAGCGGATGATCTCCTAGCGCGAAAACCATTGATCGATAGTTATACAAGGCGATCTCCGATCCCTACAGAAGATAGCTTTCAGAAGCCCGATGCTTAAACTCAAATTGCGCGATGAACTCATCAGATGAACTACTACAGGAAAGAAGACAAATTCGACTGAAGACCCTAGAGACCGTTACAAGACAGCTCGACCGGGAAGTAGCATATCTTTCAAGAAAGAAATTAGGTTACAAGGTATTCGCCCTAATTGAATAAAAGCTATAGAATAAAAGAAGGGAACCGTATTCGTGGACAGATGAGCGTTTGCGACCGTTTACAAGAGTTAATACCGAAACAGACAATTCCAGATGCCCTCAGGCAGAAGCCACTAAACTAGTAAAGGACAACGGAAAGTATTCGTGGATCGGGAAGACCGACTCTCATTCAAGGAAGCGGGCCGTTGACGACAGCAGGCCGGGAAGGACAGATGCTACTAAAAAAGCCGATTCTCGCATGTTTTTAGAGGCCATACTTGACCCATCCGACCCCTTAAACTCGCGATTTAGCAAATAAAATAGACTATTCTGGACCTTTTCCTCATGTCGCTACCAGCTACGGATCAGATATGACCGATTGAAGAAAGAAGAAAAGATCGATGAACGATTAAGCGCCTTAGAGACCAATGAAATGCGACCGAGAAGCTTTATTACACAAAAGTTCTTTGAAGACCTCTTGCTTCTGCTTCCCTGCTTACTTTTGCTATCACCTCAACTGCTTTCGACCTGCTCGCTTAGAATGAAGATCAATAATGGGCGGAAGGGCTTAACACAAGACCACAGGGCGAGAGAGAGAGCCTTCGCTTACCTGCTTAACTTAACCGTGCCCTCCTATCGTACCTATATCCCCTTTCCTTCAGTTACATCCAGCCTCAGTTCTGCTTCCAACTACCGATGGGAGGAGGCTTGGATGTTAAATAAGAGGTATGGCATACGGGAATGGTATATGAAATGAAAGGCTGGAAACAGAGCTGAAGATGAGCGCTAGCCAATGGTTAATACTTCAGAAAGCACCTTAGCAATTACCAGTAATGCCCGACCTCAGTCTTGTTTTTTGCTAGCTTGAGTCTAGAACTTTACTATCTCATTAAATGCCGAATATATATATTTTATGGAAGATAGTCGGCCCACTTCTAGGCGTTGCAGCGATTATGCCTGTTCTAGCCCTACCATCCACCCCTATCATCATAATAAAAAGGGGTACTTTCGAGCTGATCTGTGATTGGTCAAGGCGACCGAGAGGACGCATACCTCCTCTATATTCCTTAAATAGGCAAGACTCGGATACTGCATGCGAGAAGCATAATAGTTTACTGAACAACTACTTAGATCTTGATTGATTTGGATGCAATGGAATTTTTTCATTACTCCAAAAAAAGCCATCCCATGAGTATACATGACCCCACTACCTGTATAAAGCGTACATCTCTGCTCAGGGAGTAGGTCAAAGCTTTTTATAAGAAAAGAAAAAAGCTGGAATCCGAGAAGACAAGACTCCCTAAGAGCGTCTTGTAAACCAATTATTCGATCTGGAGATCCCAGCAAGGCTGCCGGAGAAATCACTAAACCCAGGGATGTCTCTTGCAAAGAAGAATTCGTAGAGATTTTCCCAGA